AGGACCTGAAATACCTTGCTTACGTATCATTGGAAAATGCATTAACATAAATACGGCAGTAAGAAGAGGTAATACAAAAGTGTGTAAACTATAAAAACGGGTCAAAGTAGATTGACCCACACTAGCACTTCCACGCAATAACTCTACTAAAGGTGATCCTATTACGGGAATAGCTTCAGGTACGCCTGTCACGATTTTTACTGCCCAATAACCGATTTGGTCCCGGGGTAAGGAATAACCAGTTACACCAAACGATGCAGTCAATACAGCCAGAACCACACCCGTAACCCAAGTCAATTCGCGAGGTTTTTTAAATCCGCCCGTGAGATACACACGAAATACGTGTAGGATCATCATTAGGACCATCATACTTGCTGACCATCGATGAACTGATCGGATTAACCAACCAAAGTTGGCTTCAGTCATTATGTATTGAACAGAGGCAAAAGCCTCCGTAACGGTCGGACGATAGTAAAAAGTCATAGCAAAACCCGTAGCTACTTGTACTAAAAAACAAGTAAGTGTGATCCCTCCTAGACAATAAAATATATTGACATGAGGAGGAACATATTTACTAGTTATATCATCTGCAATCGCCTGAATCTCGAGACGCTCCTCGAACCAATCATATACTTTATTGAGATAGGTAAACCAAGGGGACTCCCCCTCTGAGAACCGTATATGAGAATTTCATCTCGTACGGCTCAAGCAGAAACACCCAAATACTGATTACAATGGATATGTAATAGAAAATTTTAAATTTCTTATTTATCCACTTGATTCAATCGTCTCTGAAGATACGAAGGAACCAAAATCCGAACTCTCTTCTTTTCTTTGTTGTGATGAGAATGCCAAAATATCAAGTTAGCTCATCTGTCTTTATGTTGATCGTTACAGGCCTCTTGAATCTTCTATTCCCCTATTTATTTGTTATTTGATTTGTTGTTTTTGTTTGTGCGTAATGCAGATTGACTATTGTTTACTATTTTTTTTTTGATAGGAATTCTCTTGTTGAGACCCTATGAATCGATTGAAACCTCAGATTCATACTAGAACCACGATGATTCAATAAAACCCAAAAACTAAGACCAAGGGTTCTATGAGTAAGAACTATTTGATCATCACTTATTCATAGATGTAATGACTAAAAATCCAGAGAAAGATTTGTCCTTCGGTCAAAATAAGCATGATTCTAAAGGAAGAAAAATCGTTCAATTTATCAAATACCTCTTTGTTTGAAAATTTTTTGAAGTCCAGTCACGAGGTCTGAATAGTAGGTATGAATCATAGTTCAAATATTTCTTGATCTATTCCATATATTCCGTGCTCCAGATACTAGGATGAATATCCGACGAGGCAGAACCATCTCTGTCGAGATGACAGACCCATTCTCTGTACTATCAATAGGATCAATTATAACAAGGCGCACACTCATATTCCGGAAATACCGAAACAACGGAATTCCACGGTCAAACTACCAGAATGGACTATAAATCTGAGTCCTAAGTGATTCATTTTTGATTGAAAAGCTAGGGCTTCTGGTTCTTATGGACCTAATTCATTGAAATTCCATCCAGTAAAACGGAAGAATTATAAATCTCTAAAATAATAGATAGGAATATCGCAAATAGAGCCATTGCGACACCCATAAATGGGGTGGTTCCCCATCCAGGAGCCACTTTACCATATTCTGAATTCAATGGTTTCAATAAATCCCCTGTAATAGTTCGTCTTGGCCCAGATCTAGCACTACCCTCAACGGTTTGTGTAGCCATAAATACTATTGCATTGGTTGAGATCTGTTGACTTTGTATACTATTCCGTTGTAAATAAACGATCTTATCGTAGCATAGATCCATCGTGGTCTTGAAATTCTCTAATAATGGAAACAGCAACCTTAGTCGCCATCTCCATATCTGGTTCACTTGTAAGCTTTACAGGGTACGCCTTATATACCGCTTTTGGGCAACCCTCTCAACAACTAAGAGATCCATTCGAGGAACACGGAGACTAATTGAAGTAATGAGTCCCCCATATGGGGGACTCATTACTTCAATTAAGATAATGAAAAATCATTTCATCTTTTTAGTCGGGACCTTAGGTGGTTCTCGAAAAAATATAGCGAAAAAGATTATCCCTAAAGTCGAGACTAAGAGGAATGTATAAACCAATGCTTCCATAGATTCGATCGTTGTTTACAATTATAGCTTCCACACCTGTTCATTTAGGATTATTTCCCAGATCATTTAGGATTATTTCCCAGATAAAGAAAGGACAAGAGCAAAGAAAGGCGATGATTCAAATCAATATTTCTACGGTACCTTATGTCAAATCAAAAAAATCAAATATAGAGGCGAAAGATACCGGAGGAATGTTGTATCAGACTACCTGTCTCCTTGTAGTTGGATCTCCAAGTTTTTGGAATGCTCCAAATTCCACTTGAGCATCCAAATCTGGGTCAATCCCAGCAAAAACATCTCTGAACAAGGTTCGAGCGCCATGCCAAATGTGTCCGAAAAAGAAGAGCAAAGCAAACGTAGCATGTCCAAAAGTGAACCAACCCCTTGGACTGCTCCGAAAAACACCATCGGATTTCAAAGTAGCACGATCTAATTCAAAAATTTCACCCAATTGGGCACGTCTAGCATATTTTTTCACAGTAGCAGGATCGCTATAGCTGACTCCATTGAGTTCGCCACCATAGAACTCAACAGTTACACCCACTTGTTCGACACTATACTTCGATTCTGCCCTTCTAAAAGGAACATCGGCTCTCACAATTCCGTCTCCGTCCACCAAAACTACTGGAAATGTTTCAAAAAAAGTAGGCATACGGCGTACAAAAAGTTCATGCCCTTCTTTATCTCTAAAGATAGGGTGTCCTAACCATCCAACAGCTATCCCATCCCCGTTGTCCATTGAGCCTGCCCGGAATAATCCACCTTTCGCCGGATTATTACCGATGTAATCATAAAAAGCTAATTTTTCGGGAATTTTAGACCAAGCTTCCGATAAACTCAGATTTTCGGCTAGACTGGCGCCAACTCTTCGATATATTTCTTGCTGGAAGTATCCCTGATCCCACTGATAACGAGTGGGACCAAATAATTCGATCGGGGTAGTTGCTGAACCATACCACATAGTTCCAGCAACAACGAAAGCTGCAAAAAAGACAGCAGCGATACTACTGGAAAGGACAGTTTCAATATTGCCCATACGTAATCCTTTGTATAGACGTTGGGGTGGGCGGACACTAAGATGGAATAGACCTGCTAATATACCCAATGTACCTGCTGCAATATGATGAGAGGCTATTCCTCCCGGAACAAAGGGATCAAAACCTTCTGCACCCCACGCTGGATTTACAGATTGTACTTTTCCGGTTAGGCCATAAGGATCGGATACCCATATTCCAGGACCATACAAGCCTGTTACATGAAATGCGCCAAACCCAAAGCAAGCCACCCCTGAGAGAAATAAATGAATTCCAAAAATCTTGGGCAAATCCAAAGAGGGTTTTCCCGTACGTTCATCACAGAATATTTCTAGGTCCCAATACACCCAATGCCAGATAGCTGCTAAGAAGCACAAGCCAGAAAACACAATATGTGCCCCGGCCACACCTTCGTAACTCCAAATACCCGGATTCGTTATAGTTCCTCCTGTAATACTCCAACCGCCCCATGAATTGTTTATTCCTAAACGAGTCATGAAGGGTATAACGAACATACCCTGTCTCCACATTGGATCAAGAACGGGGTCAGAAGGATCAAAAACTGCTAATTCGTATAGAGCCATCGAACCGGCCCAACCGGAAACTAGAGCTGTATGCATTATATGGACAGAAAGCAGCCGACCGGGATCATTCAATACGACGGTATGAACACGATACCAAGGCAAACCCATGGAAATACCCCTTTCTCAAAGAAAAATATGTAACTTTATCACATTGGAAATAACTATGCTATGGACCTCACCTTTTCATTGGATTATCTCGAAACAAGGGTTAATATTTATTCTGTTCCGTTAGTAATAATTGAACAATTCTGTTCGTAGGAACAAAGAGAAGCAGATCTATTCTATACCCAATAAGTACCAATACGCAATGGGGGGATTAATCCTATTTTTTGTGAGCGAATGTATAGATACTTGTTTCTCATTCGAACGATCCGTTCGTAAGAATTTTCCTTTATTCCGTCTTCCTCTATGAATCTTCCAATCTATCGATAAAATACGATAAACGACAATATTATGAAGACAATAAACCATTGTTTGTTACGTTTCCACATCAAAGTGAAATAGAATACTTAATTTTTCTTTCATTTAATGCCCATTGGTGTTCCAAAAGTACCTTTTCGGAGTCCTGGAGAGGAAGATGCAGTTTGGGTTGACGTATAGTGTGACTTGTCAGACATATTGGGTCATATGGGATTTCCCCGTTCTCTCCCCCGATCGAGATATCCTCTGTTTCGCCCAAGAAAGATTGATTGAACCATCAATAATTCGAAGCGTGAAGTGCAATTAGATCAATTTATTTGGTTGGAGGATCAATATTCTCAATTAAAAGAATTTATGGTTGGCTTGGACCAATAAAATGAAGTATACAGGCTCCGTTCAGAAAATACCAAGGTAATCCATGTATGATTACCACCCTATCAGAAATGATTCTTTTATACCATATGAGTGATCTCAAATTGCCAATTAATGGAATAATATGATGAATCCATCGAATATTTTGTGGAAGGCATGAAAATGAAACAAATTGAAAAAAAAAAAAAAGAAGTCATAGCAAAAAGAAGTGGTACTGGGATCATTTGTCCTATATGTGCAAATCGAATTCGGGCAGATCTTTACCCGGAGTAGAGCATAAACCTAAAAGAGTGGAAGAGGCCCATTCGGGAACAAGAAAATTACATCGTGATTTAGATCTCGATGAAACAATACATCAATGAGGGGTTAGCTCGATAAGTTCAGTGAATTCTTTTTTGATTTTATAGGGAAGCAAGTCAAAACTCATGTTTCTTAAAAAATGGAAGAAAAAGCCCGCTACGAAAAAAGAAATAGGGTAGGGCTGGAATCGACAATTTCTTTTTTTTTTTCTCAATTTTGATTTTTTGAACCGTATGCACCCAAAGGTGCGTGTACGGTTCCTAAGGAATAGAATTTTGTCCTAATCAACCGACTTCATCGAGAAAGATTACTTTTTTTAGGCCAAGAAGTTGATAGCGAGATCTCGAATCAACTTGTTGGTCTCATGGTATATCTCAGTATAGAGGATGATACCAGGGATCTGTATTTGTTTATAAATTCTCCCGGCGGATGGGTAATCCCAGGAATAGCTATTTATGATACTATGCAATTTGTGCCACCAGATGTACATACAATATGCATGGGATTAGCCGCTTCAATGGGATCTTTCATCCTGGTTGGAGGAGAAATTACCAAACGTCTAGCATTCCCTCACGCTTGGCGCCAATGAGTTTTTTTATTTGAGAGAAAAAAAGACTATGCCTTCGTCATATGGAATATGAATAAAATAATAATAATATTAAGTAATAATAGCATGGCATTTCAAGTTCGATATGAGCAAACTATTATTATTTTTTCATAATATGAGATTATGTATCGAGATAGTAGTATGAAAGAAAGGTTATTTCCGACTTGATCTTATGTATCGGGGTCCATTTCAGCGTCACAAACCTTTTTGCTTCCACATCAGAAGTCTCTTTCCAATATTTATGTTATGAAAGAGTGTGAAAATAAAAAAAAAAAAAGATCATTTTTTATTTATTTTTATTTGATCGGATCAGAAAGAAACTTTGGGATTGCTGAATCACAGACGAGATAAATATATAAAGCAACGGAACCATCATAGTATTTTTTGATTACTCCGAAAGGAAGGATGGTAAATGGATCATTCAACGATCCGGGTCTGATAGATTCGACTTGTCTCTTTCTTCGATGAAAAAAGAGAAAAAAAATTCCATTACAGAGCCGTATGCACAAAAGATGCCTGTACGGTTGTTCAATTCTATCTTTTTCTCCCTGCTTGTTATTCTTTATCCCTTCCCTTCGCCCAATCATGCGAGATAGAGGAATCGTTCATTATGTTATATCATCAGGGTTATGATCCATCAACCTGCTAGTTCTTTTTATGAGGCACCCACAGGAGAATTTATCCTGGAAGCGGAAGAACTACTGAAACTCCGCGAAACCCTCACAAGGGTTTATGTACAAAGAACGGGCAATCCTTTATGGGTTGTATCCGAAGACATGGAAAGGGATGTTTTTATGTCAGCAACAGAAGCCCAAGATTATGGCATTGTTGATCTTGTAGCGATCGAAAATACCGGGGATTTCGCATAAATCTTTGATTCCATTTCGAATCATAATTTGAATGAACCCTTATTTGATCTTTTATCTTCTTACCTGGGTAAAATATGAAATGGAAGTAATTCATAATCATCCGGTTAGGATCGATCTAAACCAGCCCATTCTGTATATGATTCAGCATGCCAACTATTAAACAACTTATTAGAAACACAAGACAGCCAATCAGAAATGTCACGAAATCCCCCGCTCTTCGAGGATGTCCTCAGCGTCGAGGAACATGTACTAGGGTGTATGTGCGACTCGTTCGGATCATGAGCTAGAACAAATGAGACGATTTTTACAGTATCAATGACTCGTACCAATGAATAGAATGGAAGAACTCCATTCACTATCGAAAAATAAAGATCTCTCGTATACCTCTATTTGTATGGAATTTATGGTTTCCATTGGTGCAAATCCAATCACCTCGATTTGAGATGAAAAGCAATTCCCATTGGTAGCAAATGGTTATCCATTAAGCGGGGGAATGATATTTAAGAAGCAGAAAGATTATGCTCCTACTCTTGCAAGAACGGACTAACAGGGTCAGCTACCTATTCAACCTTCATAATTAAATGCCGTCACTGTATGGATAGATCCCATTGAAAAAAGACCTATTATTCGATAATTCATCGGTAGAGCCAAAGAGCGTGAACTGTACAAGTTACCAATAACATTGATTAAATGAGGAAAGGGGCTCCGGTGTATAGAGAGGACCTCGCCGTTTAAGAAGTAACCATAGAAACGATGGAAGCCACTATTTGTCCATTTACGATTTATTTTATACCTAATATCGGTACAATTTCTTTTTTTTTTTTTTGAGGTGAAATGCCCGGAAGAAATAAAAAAATCGTGGTTGGGAAGGTTATAGTAGCAAAAGCCATTGGAATTTTTATTTTAATTTTATACATCGGAAGAATCCGTTTTGTTATTAATAAACCAGGAGAGGGGAAAAGAATGACTGAAAGAAAAGAAATCAATTAGTTATTCATCAAAGTTTCTTTTGATTCAATGACCAGAGTTAGACGAAGATATATAGCTCGGAGACGTAGAACAAAAATTCGTTTATTTGCAGCAACCTTTCGAGGGGCTCATTCAAGACTTACTCGAACTACTACTCAACAGAAAATGAGAGCTTTGGTTTCCACTCATCGGGATAGAGGCAGGCGAAAGAGAAGTTTTCGTCGTTTGTGGATCACTCGGATAAATGCAGTAACTCGTGAGAATAGGGGATCCCATAGTTATAGTCGATTAATACTTGATCTGTACAAGAGGCAGTTGCTTCTTAATCGTAAAATACCTGCACAAATAGCCATATCAAATAGGAATTGTCTTGACACGATTTCCAATGCGATCATCAAATAAGGAGATTGGGAGGAATTCACTGGAATACTTTAAACGGAGTTCCCCGGAGAATGAACTCCGGGAGGGTATAGTAGAAATTCGTATGATAAGATAAGTAGTAGGAATGAACGAACACGTTTCAATAAAAAAAAAAGATTTATTCTTCCCCCATTCTTTTTTTTATTATTACATTACGGCGCGACAATCTCTCGGCTTTTTCGAACAAAACTTCAATCTGAGTTCGAATTAGAGTTTTGATTCGATTGAGGAATAGGCTTATTTATTTCTGGTTCTAGGACCAGTAGTTCTAGGGATCGACCCGGTTCTCTCAAACTGTTTCTCATTATTAAGAAAAGGTAACGAAGATAAAATACGAGCTTGTTTTATAGCAATAGTAATTAATCGTTGTTGTTTCAAGGTTAATCTATTCACTCGTCTAGATAATATTTTTCCTTGTTCACTAATAAATTGATTAATTAAACTCATGTTTCTATAATCAATTCGATCCCCCGATCCAATTGGGGGCAAACGCCTATGAAAAGATCGCTTGGATTTATGAAAGGGCCGCTTGGATTTATCCATGGTTTATTTCTTATTTCTAAAATCCTATTTCTTCATTCATTTCGGATCCGACCAAAATAGGACTGGATTTGGATATATTATATATGTATATGTAATTTCTTCCTCTTCCTTGGAAGAGTGGCACACGCGTTCCGTTCGATTTATTTCTTTATCTCCCCATGAATCGTATGTTTGTAACAATAAGGGCAGAATTTTTTCAAGTCCAATTGACTAGGTGTATTGTGTCGATTCTTTTGAGTAATATATCTGGAAATGCCCCGCGATTCTTTATTCAAACCATTTCGGACACAACTGGTACATTCCAAAATAACTACTACTCTGACATCTTTACCCTTAGCCATGAACCTCCTTTGGATTTTGAATTCACTCAATTCTTCTATTTTCGATTCGAACCGAAGCGAAGAAGAAAGGAATGAAAAATAAATAGACGAGAAGTTGCTAACTCGGAATCCAATTCAATTATGAAAGATTTCGTTGCAATCAATAGAGTAATCAAATTATTAAGTAATACAAATATTTCTAACTATCAATTATTCCCAATCCCAGTATTTCATTTAGTATCTTGTATGATCTTGAACAGCCTGCCCTCGACCCACATTTCCATTTCTGTTCTTCCTATATTAACCCGAACCCGAGTTTCGATGAGATTCAATCCACTTTTATTCTTTACTCTTTCTTTCCTATCCTAAAGAACCGAAAAAAAGGGGGGGGTTAGTCACAGAGAATTTATTGTATCTCTAATCTTCTTGATCCCTTCCCATGTCAATAACTAGAATGAAAAAAAGGGGAATGTCAACGCATCTGGGAATAAACGATTGATCTCTATCAATAGACCCGCTAAAGACCCGAACCATAGAGTAGTTAGCACAGGTGCCGTGGAGAGATATGTTTTTATATCTCGCATTGAAAATCCTCCTTCTTTTTCTTTAACTTTATTGACTTTATTGTATATTGTAATACATATATGATCAGATGCATATGTAGTTAAAGATCATTTGTACAGGGAATCTCTAACCAAAATGGATATATACAACGATCCGGTAGATGAAATCTACCTGTCCCTAAAACAGAAAAAGATGAACCCTCCTTCCTGAGCACTACTGATAAATATTCATTCCTTTATACGTTTATACGTTAGGTATGTATATAATTCTTTATGAGAATGAAACCAAAAAACCAAAAAGAAGAAATGGCAAAATAAATTCTATTTAGATAGAGGAAATTGTGATGTGGAAAACAAAACATGGATTCCCTACAATGGCACTGTACAACAAATGAAAGGGATGTAGCGCAGCTTGGTAGCGCGTTTGTTTTGGGTACAAAATGTCACGGGTTCAAATCCTGTCATCCCTACTTATCACTTCTCCTATGGACAGTAACGAGGGGTCAATTGAGATCGATTAAAATTGGACACAATCTACCATTTTATGATACTATACATACAAGATGTATTGGGGGTACAAAAAGAATCCTTTTCTTGACATCCGTATCTCCCATCATAATAAAGCGCTCTTAGTTCAGTTCGGTAGAACGTGGGTCTCCAAAACCCGATGTCGTAGGTTCAAATCCTACAGAGCGTGATTCTGTTCTTTTAATGTTGAATCACAATAAAATAACTTCACTAACTTGAACTGCAACCTGAATTTGACCTCCTGGAGATTAAGGAGGAGGTCAATTAAAAAAAAGAGATGTTACTCAATTA